GATGCTCATTGAATAAATGAATCTTCATTTATATGATTTAAGATTTCAGATATTAAAGGAATTTTTTTTTACATTATGTTTCTGTTCTATATCAAACAGAGTTATTGGACTCTCATTCGTATTATGGATGTCAAAAAAAAATAAAAAAGGGGCTTCGTTGATATTCCCCAATTTTTCATATATATATTTTTTTTTCGAATGGGCCGGACAAAAAAAATGAACCAAACAAAAAAGAGTTCGGCAACATGAACTTTGTACCGCGCACGTCGCTTATATGGGCTCGAGAGGGTCACTGAAGAAATATGAAATGAAAAAAGAAAGGATTGGATTACTTTTTTGTTTACTTTGATCTGAAATGAATCTTGTCTATTCCCACGGGGTGGGTTCTAACCCCATAGACTTTTTCATTTTAAACCAACTAAAAAACTTCATCATAGATATTAACATTCTTTTTTAACGAGAGGCGGTATCACATGAACAAACAAAAAAGAAGACGAACCCTAATCTATTTATTTAACTAGATATATGATATGCTCTTTATTCTTACTCGCCCCAACTAACGAAACAATCTGGGGCATATTATCTCTAGACACCAAAAATAATCATACAAAAATTCTAAGCATGTATCAGGATTTAAACTAGGAACGAATCGAATATGTATACCGAATCCATGATAATATACCAGTATCCGTTATTATATTAGCCACATGCCAGGAACCAGATTTGAACTGGTGACACGAGGATTTTCAGTCCTCTGCTCTACCAACTGAGCTATCCCGACTTTTCCCGATGCACCATCCCCATACTATTTCGAAGGCTTGTTGGGTATATGTCAGTCAATTAAATTGACTAAGCATAGCATTAAAACAAACCCTGTAATTTATTGGTCTTGGCTTGGATCTTCAAAAAAGAAAACTTTGTAAGTTTAACTAGTTTAACTAAAAAAATTGATGTTAACTGTGAATGATTCAAATAGGTATTCCTTTCTCATAGATGTTGATTTATATTATATATTGTATATCTAGATCAAAAGACTTGTGATAAGAGAGAAACTTTTCTCCTGCAATCCGGTCCATTTGTGAAAGAGCCGAATGGCTGAGAAACATAACTAATGTGGAACCGCTAAAAATAAAAAGTTAGAAAAATAGGTAGGGAGTAGACCGAACCTTTTATTGGGGATAGAGGGACTTGAACCCTCACGATTTTAAAAGTCGACGGATTTTCCTCTTACTATAAATTTCATTTTTGTCGGTATTGATATTGACATGTATAATGGGACTCTATCTTTATTCTCGTCCAACCAGTCAGTTCTTTAAAAAATCTACCAGGTTAGAGAATAACTGATTTGATCAATGAATATTGAATATTCGATTCTTACTTCAACCTAGAATCGATTCACAAGAATTCTTCTATTTGTTTTGCATATAACATAAAAAATAAAGATTTGGGTTGCTTCTTTCCTATTTTATTACATATACATATTTGTACGTACGTATATGGATTGGTTCATCCTTTCGGGAATTCAAATAGAAGGATTCCTCGATCAACGCAGTCAACTCTATTCGTTAGAACAGCTTCCATTGAGTCTCTGCACCTATCCCTATTTTCGCTTTCTGAATCCTTTTTTTTTTGTTTTCTGAAAGCAGGATTTGGCTCAGGATTGCCCATTTTTTATTCCAGGGTTTCTCTGAATTTGAAAGTTATCACTTAGTATGTTTCCATACCAAGGCTCAATCCAATCAAGTCCGTAGCGTCTACCAATTTCGCCATATCCCCCCCCTTTTGTTTTGAGACCGGGATCTCGTTGGGATGCCACCCCCTTTTTCCTTTCGTTCATTTATTCTGGAGCCATTTACATTAAATTCTTTAATCTTTAACTTTAACTAGAAATAAATAATAGAAATTATTTCTATATAATAAAAAAAGTGCCTCTGTCTCCTCCTAGTTTTTTTATCTCTTTTCTATTTTCTTTCATATATCGTAGTACCCGGGTTTGGATTTAATCCAATACAAAACGATTCTATCATTGATAGATCCGCAATTCAATATGGATGGATATATACCACACATATATGCCTCTTTTACTCTCAGTTTTACCTCGATATTTTGAATACTCAAACGGTCGATTCTTTTTTTACCTTAAATTCCTGCCTTTCCGAATGAAACTAGAGGAATGTCTTATATAATCTGGATTTTATCCTTATCTTTTCCTTAGAGCCGCTTTTGTCTGTCTAATTAGAATAGAGTTATTCTACTCTATACGTACTATAAGTACGTACTATATACTCTATATATAGATCTACTAATCCATTCAAATTCCCATTATACATTAATAATTAATTAATAAATATAAATAAAATTAGTAAATATAAATAATTCGAATAGATCATAATAACAAACTATTTATATTTACTTTTAATTTTGAATAAAAAGGTAATTTGAAAAATGAGATAAGATCCTATAAATATATAAAATTAATAGAATTTTTTTATTTATTCTA